TATAGAAAGTAACATAGGAGGAAATGAAGAAATAGAATATGAAAAAAATATAGAAGGAAATGAAAGAGGATCATATTCTATTTGTACTGTATCTGAAATGAACTTTGGCTATTCCCATCCCTCAACTCCTCTAGACTATACTTTTTCTCTTTCAACTAACTAATTTAGCCTTTCGAATATGTATAAAGTATTAACGTTTTTTTTTGAACAAAAGGAGACACAGTATGGACAAATAAAAAAACAAGAGGAAACAAAATGGAATTCTTTTGTATACTTTATATACATATGATATATATAAGGGGTATATCTCCGACATTTAGATGGATAAATATGTATCATGATTTATACTATTAATGAATATGTATGTCGACCCATATCAATTAATTTTTAGAATATATACTCATACAAATTACTCATGTGCCAGGAACCAGATTTGAACTGGTGACACGAGGATTTTCAGTCCTCTGCTCTACCAGCTGAGCTATCCCGACCATTCACGACGCATCATCCTCATTTTATTTTAATATAGGACTTGGGTCTATGTCAATTAGTCAATTAGAAAAACGAAAAAGTATTACAAAGTATTATACAGGATCTAATAGAATTTCTTGGATCTTCAAAAAAAAATTTTCAAAGTTTCAGTACAGTACAAGTAATGATATGTATTGTTAATTATTCAAATTTAATGGATTCCTTGCTCAAATCATTTGTACTGTACGCGTATCATTATCATATATATCACACACAAGTCTTGTGATAAGAAAAAAATTTTCGCTCAGATCCATTTGTGAAAGAAAAGAGTAGAATGAGAATGAATGATAAATATAACGAATTTTGATTTGAATCGCTAACAAAATGATAAAATGAAAATAAATAATTAGGGAGTCAACCGGGTCGTTTTGGGGATAGAGGGACTTGAACCCTCACGATTTCTAAAGTCGACGGATTTTCCTCTTACTATAAATTTCATTGTTGTCGATATTAACATGTATAATGGGACTCTATCTTTATTCTCGTCCGATTAATCAATTATTAAAAAGATCTATCAGACTACGGTGGAGTGAATGGTTTGATCAATGAATATTCGATTCTTTTTTCAATTTTGAATCGATTCACAACAAGTCTTTCATTTTTCATATAAATATAAAAAAATACAGATTTGGGTCGTCATTAATCATTTTTAGATAGTATTTCAGTACTATACGTATGTATATAGGTTTATCCTTCATCCTTTCTGAAGTTTCGATGGAAGGATTCCTTTACTAACACAATGCAGCCAACTCCATTTGTTAGAACAGCTTCCATTGAGTCTCTGCACCTATCCTTTTTTATTTTCGGTTTATGAAACCCTTGTTTATTTTCATAAAACAGGATTTGGCTCAGGATTGCCCATTTTTAATTCCAGGGTTTCTCTGAATTTGAAAGTTCTCACTTGGTAGGTTTCCATACCAAGGCTCAATCCAATTAAGTCCGTAGCGTCTACCAATTTCGCCATATCCCCTCTTTTTTTTGATGTGATTAAGATCGCATCATGATGCCGCCCCCCCCCTTTTCTTTCATTTCTATTATGCTGGACCGGTTGAATTCATTAGATACCGGTTCCTATATTGAAAAGTGTTTTCTACTATTTGATTTCTTGTATATTTTCTTTCATCTCTATCGGAGACCCGTATTTGGTCCAATCAGAAATGATTCTATCATTTCTATATCATCAATTCAATATAGATCGCATAACATATATATTATAGTATAATATATATTTATTATACTTATATATGCCCCTATTTCTACCGTTTTTAGCGTGCAATTTTAAATACTTGAACGGTCGATTCTTTTTTTTTTTTTTTTCGTCTTAGCTTTCACCTTTCCGAATGAAACCAGAGGAGTGTTTCATTATGATCTGGATTGCGCTTTTATCTTTCATGTTATTCTTAGGGCAGGCCTTCTATAACATTATAACATAACAAAAAAACAACATTATAACATAACAAAAAAACGAAAAGGAAGATTTGAGTATTATTAATTTTAAATTAAATTAATAGCCATAACTAAAACTAATAAAATGGCTATAACTAACCATTCCGTTAATTTAGAATTAGAAGAGAATTCAAAATAAAATTATTTATTAATTAAATATGAAATTATTTCGAATTATATATAATAAATAATAATATTATAAGATTGTAATATACAAGAAATATAGAAATAGAATAAGATTCTAAACTTAATTACTTTACTCGATTTTATTTAAAATGAAATATTAAAATATATTTTCAAATTAAAATGAAATATATATATTTCTATATATAAAATATATATGAAATATAATAAAATATATATGAAATATAATAAAATTATGTAATAAAAAATAGTAAACATAGAATAGTAAAAAAAATCTTACCATCTAATTAAGCTAATTAAGATATTTATTATTGATAAACATATATTTGAGAAATAGATCAAAATTTTATATCGCGATATTTAATAATATCGCTATATTAATAGGTATGTTCTATAATATTCAAATATCCAATATGTTTGGAAATTATAAAATTCTATTTTCTATTCTTCCTTATTTTTGATATTTCTATTTTTCTATATATTATATTTCTTATGAATTTCTATTTTTCTATATATCATATTTCTTATGAAATAGCTAAGAATGAACAGTTAATATCTCAGTAGTTTACTAAATTAGTATACGTGTACAATTTATGTTATGTGAGCCCGCTTAGCTCAGAGGTTAGAGCATCGCATTTGTAATGCGATGGTCATCGGTTCGATTCCGATAGCCGGCTTTTCTCCGTTTGTTTGATTTTTTATTTTTTACATAATTGATAATGTGAAATCAAAGCGAAAAACTTCTTTCCCTTTTCCCAAGGGTCACCCTATCATCTCGTAGGAACTTCCAATTATGAATAAAAATGGGATTGGAGGAGTTCGGTCTCTGTAGAACAAATCAATCAAGAAAAGAACCCTGAATTTTTTTTATTATTATTTAAAATTTTTTTTATTTATATAATACAATTATTTATATACAATAAGGTCCGGATATTGATACAATTCCTCTAATTATTCTTTGTAATACAATACTTCAGTAAATTTCGATTAATTTATCATATTTTAGTTTAGTTTTAATTTTGTTTTATGAAATTTCATAAAAAATAAGGAGTCTTTATGTCACGTTACAGAGGGCCTCGTTTCAAAAAAATCCGTCGTCTGGGGGCTTTACCGGGACTAACTAGTAAAAAGCCTAGAGCCGGAAGCGATCTTAGAAACCAATCGCGCCCCGGAAAAAAATCTCAATATCGTATTCGTTTAGAAGAAAAACAAAAATTGCGCTTTCATTATGGTCTTACAGAACAACAATTACTTAAATACGTTCGTATCGCCGGAAAAGCCAAAGGATCAACAGGTCAGGTTTTACTACAATTACTTGAAATGCGTTTGGATAACATCCTTTTTCGATTGGGTATGGCTTCGACTATTCCTCAAGCCCGCCAATTAGTTAACCATAGACATATTTTAGTTAATGGTCGTATAGTAGATATACCAAGTTATCGCTGTAAACCCCGAGATATTATTACAGTGAGGGATGAGCAAAAATCTAGGGCTCTGATTCAAAATTATCTTGATTCATCCCCCCGCGAGGAGTTGCCAAACCATTTGACTCTTCACCCATTCCAATATGAAGGATTCGTCAATCAAATAATAGATAGTAAATGGGTCGGTTTGAAAATAAATGAATTGCTAGTTGTAGAATATTACTCTCGTCAGACTTAACCCCAACTAAAATAACAAAGGTTCGGACAATTTTGACCTCTCCATTTTGGCTTAAGTAAAGGGACCCGGGGTAAGTAAGGTAAGGGGTTTGATCTGGGGATTTTGATCTCATTCATGTATCATAGATCGGTAGGGGATTTTCATTCCTTGTCCATTTTGCCCAGTATTTTTCGTACCACAGAAGATTTGGATTAGGAATACATAATCGATATCAAAGAAAGGTCTAACTGTTGGAGTATACATTCTTATTTGATGCATTGCAGTCAGTAACATTGGTGAATTAGGTGAAGAGTACGGAAAGAGAGGGATTCGAACCCTCGGTAAACAAAAGTCTACATAGCAGTTCCAATGCTACGCCTTGAACCACTCGGCCACCTCTCCTACATAATGATTATGGCCAAAAAACCGAGTTAATAGTGAGTCATTCATATTATTTTGGATAGGTATCTACATTGAATTAAAATTATTAAAAAATTGAACTCTAAAAATAGAAAACTTTTCATCAAAGACAAATCCTTCCGCATAAATCTTTTTTGTGAAAAATTGTAAAATAAAGATATATCTATTCATGTTTGCGAAGATGGGGTTTCCGCCCTTTCTAATATTTATACCGGATTTAATCTCTCAATTGAAACGAATTCAACGATTGATCCATTTTTTTAGACTGTGTTTAATGGATATCTTTAGATCATTATTCAATTTTCATAAAAATTCTAAAATGCCTTTCCAGTTTTAGATTTTTCAACAACAACTCCTTACTCCAACTTCTTAACCCATAGATTGATTTCAAATTCATGAACCGTCCCCCGGATTTTTTTTTTTTATTGATTCCTGTCAAAACGAAACAATTTGAGTATGAGTAAAAGGTCTTCCTTTTTATTTTAATGAATCCGTTTTTATGTTATTTCGTACTGTACAATTCCTTTGTTTGTGGGATCATTTTCTCACGAAATGAAATTAAAATAAATTATAGAATGGATTAATACACCTATGTCTAGATCTGGGATAAATGGAAATTTTATTGATAAAACCTTTTCAATTGTAGCCAATATCTTATTACGAATAATTCCGACAACTTCGGGAGAAAAAGAGGCATTCACCTATTACAGAGATGGTGCGATTTGATTATTTTTTTATTTATTTTCTTTTCTATTTTTTACTGCTCTCAGTCTTAAGAGAAAGACAACATTATTCGGGATAGGAAAAAAAATTATTGA